GAATAAAAATTTCATTTATCTTTTGGAAGAATTGCTATGCTTAGTGTGCGACTCGTTGGTTTTTCTTTAGGGTTGGGATTAAAAAAACAATAAACATACCGGCGGGGTCCCTAACTAATAACAACTAGAGAACTAATAACCAGCTCATTGCTTCGTATTATCGAGATCCGAGAAATCAGTCACTATATGCAGTCACTATATGATTGACACTTCATATAGTTGTAGCAACTACATTATTGATTTCTATCAAATAAAATGGATTTCTATCAAATAAAAAAAGAAAACGCAATCTAATTATGTATTGTGAATCACAATAGAATAGAAGAATGCCGATAAATGGAAAGGTGAGAGAAAGATATCAGTAAAATATCAATGATATAGGATTCCAATATGTATGGCCTACGAATCATCTCATAAAAAAAGAAAAAGCAGTGTAAGAAAGCATTAAATTCCATTTATATGGATAAAAATTCGATCAATCATCCAGTTCATAGGATAGGAGAACTCAAATAAATAGAGAGCCTAAAGTCAATAGAGACTGGGAAGATTGACTCGGAAATGAATTTCATTAACATTGAAAGCTCCACTGCATAATTCAGGCCTAGCCATTAATAGAGAAGCAGTGGGAACGACGGAACCTGTGACTGCAGAGGATTTATTTGTAAATAGAATCCTAATGATTCATTGGGTGGGATGGCGAAACCAACCGGGAGCCAATTCATTTTTCTGCGAGGTCGTGGATTTACCTTACGAATGAGGCGTAAAAAAGAGTTAATATTCGCCCGCGAAGAATAGCTTATTGGATTGCCCGATTTTTTGTTCGGCCGAGCCAATTCGATAAAAGGTTAAAACAAACAAAACAAGGATTCGGTATAAAAATGAAAGAGATTATTCTATAAATCGAACCAGACGTCTTATAAAAGTCTATGTCTATCTGTATGTAGATACAGACTCTCTATTTTCAGATGTATAACAAATAAAAAAATGCAAGATTTTTAGTAAATCAATAAATAGCAGGATTTAGCGTCTTATTGATTAAATAGAAGAAATACAATCGAGCATTTTGCTCGCGAGGAGCTGGATGAGAAGAAACTCTCATGTCCAGTTCTGCAGTAGAGATGGGGTTGGAAAAATACCCGTCAACTATAACCCAAAAAGAACCAGATTCCGTAAACAACATAGAGGAAGGATGAAGGGAATATCTTATCGAGGCAATCGTATTTGTTTCGGTAGATACGCTCTTCAAGCACTTGAATCCGCTTGGATTACATCTAGACAAATAGAAGCAGGCCGACGGGCTATGGCACGGTATGCGCGTCGCGGGGGAAAAATATGGGTACGTATATTTCCCGATAAGCCCGTTACAGTAAGACCCGCAGAAACCCGTATGGGTTCGGGTAAAGGATCCCCTGAATATTGGGTATCCGTCGTTAAACCGGGCCGAATACTTTATGAGATCGGGGGAATATCAGAAACTGTAGCTAGAGCCGCGATTTCAATAGCTGCGTCAAAAATGCCTATACAAACTCAATTCGTTATTGCAGGATAAGGCTGTTGAAACAAAAAAATAGTGAAGAAAAACGAGAATTATTTTCTTTTTTTTGTTTCAAATTTCTATTTCTGGACAAAAAATATTTCTTTCTTTTTTCCTGCGCCCTTTGCATCAAAATAACAGATAAAACAAATTATATGATTCAAACTCAAACCTATTTGAATGTAGCGGACAACAGCGGAGCTCGAGAATTGATGTGTATTCGAATCTTAGGAGCTAGTAATCGGCGATATGCTAATATTGGTGATATTATTGTTGCTGTAATCAAAGAAGCGGTGCCAAATATGCCTCTAGAAAGATCCGAAGTAATTCGGGCTGTGATTGTACGTACATGTAAAGAACTTAAACGTGACAACGGTATGATAATACGATATGATGACAACGCAGCAGTTGTCATTGATCAAGAAGGAAATCCAAAAGGAACCCGAGTTTTTGGAGCGATCGCTCGGGAATTGAGACAATTGAATTTTACTAAGATAGTTTCATTAGCTCCTGAGGTATTATAAATACTAGTCGATGAGATCATGATATATAATCAAGTAGGATATCTAAAATGGATCAATTATGGAAATGATGTCTCATGCATATCCCCTTCTCACGCGTACCCCTTCACTTTTCCCCTTATTTATTCTTTCTTTATTCATTCTTTAAAAATTCTTTAAAAAATAATCAAAAGGGAATAAAAAAAAAAAGAAAACATGTTGATTATATTTTAAATAAGAGGCAATAAGAATTCTAGTTTGTCATGGGTAGGGACACTATTGCTGATATAATAACTTCGATAAGAAATGCTCATATGGATAAAAAAGGAACGGTTCGAATAGCATCTACAAATATGACCGAAAACATAGTTAGAATACTTTTACGAGAGGGCTTTATTGAAAACGTTAGGAAACATCGAGAAAATCGGAAAAATTTCTTGGTTTCAACCCTACGACATAGAAGGAATAGGAAAGGAACATCTAGAACTATTTTAAATTTAAAGCGTATCAGCCGGCCGGGTTTACGAATCTATTCCAACTATCAAAAAATACCTAGAATTTTAGGCGGAATGGGAATTGTCATTCTTTCTACGTCTCGAGGGGTAATGACAGATCGTGAAGCTCGACTAGAAGGCATTGGAGGAGAAATTTTGTGTTATATATGGTAATCCCTCTGCTCAGGTGTCTGAATTGGATCCGCAACTTCCGATTTCTGAAAAGGGGAAGAAGGGCTAGTTGTCTAATATTACCCCTCCTCCATTAGTTGATACTTCAAGGAGGTTGCCTGGAATGAAAGAACAAAAATTGATTCATGAAGGTTTAATTACTGAATCACTTCCCAATGGTATGTTCCGGGTTCGTTTAGATAATGAGGATTTAATCCTAGGTTATGTTTCAGGGAGAATCCGGCGCAGTTTTATACGGATACTGCCAGGGGATAGAGTCAAAATCGAAGTAAGTCGTTATGATTCAACCAGAGGACGTATAATTTATAGACTTCGCAACAAAGATTCGAACGATTAGGCACCCTTTTAAACATTTCTTTCGTGGGCGTGGGGATCCGATTCGAGTTCCAAATTTCAAGAGACTTATTTTCTTCCAAAGAATAGATTCGGAATTAAGGTAAGGAAAAAAAATATGAAAATAAGAACCTCCGTTCGTAAAATTTGTGAAAAATGTCGTTTGATTCGTAGACGTGGACGAATTTTAGTAATTTGTTCCAACCCGAGACATAAACAGAGACAAGGATAATCTTTCTAAAAGGGACTCTTCAAGGAATCCGATGTACAAATACAAATAAAGTATTCGCTTTAATATGAAATGGATATATCCGTATATTTCTGACTCATACTTAATAAGATAAGATGAAAAAATATATATATGACAAAACCTATACCAAGGATTGGTTCACGTAGAAGTGGGCGTATTGGTTCACGTAAGGCTGGACGTAGAATACCAAAAGGGGTTATTCATGTTCAAGCGAGTTTTAACAATACCATTGTGACTGTTACAGATGTACGAGGTCGAGTCGTTTCTTGGTCCTCCGCCGGTACTTGTGGATTCAAGGGTACCAGAAGAGGGACACCTTTTGCAGCCCAAACCGCTGCGGGAAATGCTATTCGTACAGTAGTAGATCAGGGTATGCAACGAGCAGAAGTCATGATAAAAGGTCCTGGTCTCGGAAGAGATGCAGCATTGCGGGCCATTCGCAGAAGTGGTCTACTTTTAAGTTTCGTACGTGATGTAACCCCAATGCCACATAATGGATGTAGGCCCCCTAAAAAAAGGCGTGTGTAGAAATCAGAATTAAACAGATTTCAAGAGAAATAAATAATGATTCAAAAATCAGATCAATAATATTAGCATGGTTCGAGAGGAAATAGCAGTAGCCACCGGCGCACCGCGGTGGAAGTGCGTTGAATCAAGAATAGACAGTAAGCGCCTTTATTATAGCCGTTTCATTCTGTCCCCGCTTATGAAAGGTCAAGCAGATATGATAGGTATCGCGATGCGAAGAGCTTTACTTGGAGAAATAGAAGGAACATGTATTACACGTGTAAAATCTGAGAAGGTGCCTCATGAATTTTCAACGATAGTCGGTATTGAAGAATCAGTACATGAAATTGTAATGAATTTGAAAGAAATTGTATTGAGAAGTAATCTGTATGGAACTCTCGACGCATCTATTTGCGTCAGGGGTCCTAGATATGTAACTGCTCAAGATATCATTTTACCACCTTCTGTCGAAATAGTTGATGCTACGCAGCATATAGCTAACCTGACGGAACGGGTTGATTTGTGTATTAAATTACAAATCGAGAGAGATCGCGGATATAGTATGAAAACCCCCAATAACGACGAAGATGGAAGTTATTCGATAGATGCAGTATTCATGCCTGTTCGAAATGCAAATCATAGTGTTCATTCTTACGGAAATGGGAATGAAAAACAAGAGATACTCTTTCTAGAAATATGGACAAATGGAAGTTTAACTCCTAAGGAAGCACTTTATGAAGCTTCCCGCAATTTGATTGATTTATTTATTCCCTTTCTACATGCGGAAGAGCGGGAAATCCATTTAGAGGACAGTGCAAACGGGGTCCCTTTAGCTCTTTTTACCTTTCATGATGAATTCGCTATCGCTAATATAAGGAAAAACAAAAAAAAAATGGCGTTGAAATGTATTTTTATTGATCAATCAGAATTGCCTTCCAAGACCTATAACTGTCTTAAAAAGTCCAATATACATACATTATTGGACCTTTTGAATAACAGTCAAGAAGATCTTCTAAAAATTGAACATTTTTGCATGGAAGATGTGAAACGGATATTGGACATTCTACAGAAACATTTCGGATTTGATTTACCTAAAAATAAGGTTTCAATCTATTGAAATGATTTCATCTCTTCTAAAGATAAATAAAAGGGTTTTACATCTTTAGCACGGCCTGGTCTGTATATTCGTA